GCGGGTAAAAGAGTAATTGAACAAACATTGAATAAGACAGTACCGGAAGGTTCACAAGCAGCCGAATATTTATTCCATAAGGGTTTATTCGATCCAATCGTACCACGTAATCTTTTAAAAGGCGTTCTAAGTGAGTTATTTCAGCTGCACGCTTTTTTTCCTTTGAATCAAAATCAAGACGAACATTAAGGTCAATTATTTGTGTAAATTAAAAAAAGTTTAAAGTTTTTGGTTTATTGGAATCAAAATAAAAACCAGAAGACTGGAGTTTTTTGGTTGGCGACACCCCAATTGTAGAATAGAAAGAATCAAAAAATGTGAATAATTATATATATTATACTAATCAGGAAACCTCTATCAACAAGATAAAAGAATGACCTCTTCCTTTTCCTTCTGTGAAATTAGTCAAATAAAACAAATATCATGTTCCCTTCTTAACATATGTATATAATTTGTATATAATTACAATTCAAAAATAGCTTTTTGCATCTTTCAAGGTTTTCCGGGAATCCATACCTCTTGGATCAGATTCATTAGAATCCTTTAGAAATTTAATTTTTAAGTTATAAAAAACCTTATTCTTTCTATTTACTATTTTTTTCTTTTTTGAATTATTAGAAGACAAAAAAAATAAGAAAAGATGAAGAATAATAAAGTAAAGTCGATTGGCATATATTATATGTAGAAAGTCGATTTTTTTTAGTTCGACATTTTTAGCACTTATTATATGCTATACTCACTTCTATAGAATATAGAAAATTCTAATTAATAATAAATTTTAATTAATTAATATAATAACGTAATAACAAAAAAAATATAACAAACAGTTACGATATAGTAAAATAGTAAATCGAGGTACCCATTTTATGACAACTATCTTTCCATCTATTCTTGTACCTTTAGTAGGACTAGTATTTCCGGCAATTGCAATGGCTTCTTTATTTCTTCACGTTCAAAAAAACAAGATTGTTTAGATCTTGTAGGCCAAATCTAATTTTTCAAGACTTAGACTTGAATCATAACACGGATATCGATTTAGCAAAATGGTATACCATGTGATTTCTTCCGAACATAAATGAAAGAGCCCTTACACATGTGGAAACATGATATAGGGGTAGATTTTTTTATCTATGATCTAACTAATTTTAAAGTAAAGATTCACACCAGAATAGTACTAGTTGATGAGAGTTACATCGGAAACAAAAAGAGTAAGGAAAGTAAAATTTATTTTTAGTATTCTTTTAATTCAAATTAAATGCAACCAGATCTAGTATGAATTGGCGATCAGAACGTATATGGATAGAACTTAGAACGGGATCTCGAAAAATAAGTAATTTATGTTGGGCATTTATCCTTTTTTTAGGTTCATTGGGCTTCGTATTGGTTGGAATTTCCAGCTATCTTGGTAGGAATTTGATATCTTTATTTCCCCCACAGCAAATAATTTTTTTTCCGCAAGGGATCGTGATGTCTTTCTATGGGATCGCGGGCCTCTTTATTAGCTCCTATTTGTGGTGTACAATTTTGTGGAATGTAGGTAGTGGTTATGATCGATTCGATAGAAAAGAAGGAATAGTATGTATTTTTCGTTGGGGATTTCCTGGAAAAAATCGTCGCATCTTCCTTCGATTTCTTATAAAAGATATTCAGTCCATTAGAATAGAACTTAAAGAGGGTATTTATACTCGTCGTGTCCTTTATCTGGAAATCAGAGGTCAGGGGGCCATTCCCTTGACTCGTACTGATGAGAATTTTACTCCACGAGAAATTGAAAAAAAAGCGGCTGAATTGGCCTATTTCTTGCGTGTACCGATTGAAGTATTTTGAAATTAACCCTTTCTTTTCTTATTCTTAGCTCGGAGTAAAATAAAAACTCTACAATCCTATTTTTCTACGGCATACCTTAACGGAAATTTCATCAGAATACCTATTCGGGTCAAAGCAGACGTATACAGAACAACCAAAAAGGAAAACTATTTTTGTCTATAAATTTGTCTACAAAAAGAAGTCTTTTATTCGTATGGAAATCTACTCAACTTAATTCAGTAAAAAAAAGTAAAAAATAGAAATAAATAAATTTTTTTAAGCCGAGTATTTGGAATTAATAGGTTAGATACAATACAAAAAAATCATGTAAATTTTTTCTCTTTTTTAGCAATCTTTCTTTTTATTTTTATCCTTTCTTTTGTTCTCATTAATGATCAAACAATTGGATTTCTTATATCTTATAATTATAACGATATTTTAATTAAAAATAAAATTATCCAAATTCTGTCTTGTTTTGCCACCCCTTTTTGATCATCACATTCAGATCCTCAATTCTTTATTTTATGCTGTGGGTAAGGTGTGAAATTTTTCTAAATATTTGAAATTTTTGTAGAAAGTGAGTTCTCTCGTCTTGAAATCCAAATAAAAAAATATTCATTAATAATTGAAAATTGAAGTGGCGATGCCACGTATTCATCGAAAGAAATGAAGGAATTGTTTCGAATTTGACCAATTGCAATATCTGGAAACACTATTTTTTTTATTTCTTCATTCGAATTCGAAGTAGACTCTTTTTCTATTTTTGTATCCTTTCAAGATTCAAAGACTAATTATCAAATCACAAAAAAAAAACAGAGAATAGATTCATGGATTCGATACTTTGTAAAAGAACTCATGTTTGATAGAAGTAAAGTATTAGATCGCATAGAGTCGACGAACACGATGGATTCGTTAATAATTTATAGATGAAAAAAAAAATGGAAAAAAAGAAAGCATTTATTCCTTTTCTATATCTTGCATCTATAGTATTTTTACCCTGGTGGATCTCTCTATCATTTCAAAAAAGCCTGGAATCTTGGATTACTAATTGGTGGAATATTAAGCAATCTGAAACTTTTTTGAATGATATTCAAGAAAAGAGTCTTCTAGAAAAATTTATCGAATTAGAGGAACTCCGTCTGTTGGACGAAATGATAAAGGAATACCCCGAAACACATCTACAAAAGTTTCGTATCGGAATCCACAATGAAACGATTCAATTGATCAAGATGCACAATGAGGATTGTATACAGATGATTTTGGACTTCTCAACAAATATAATCTGTTTACTTATTCTAAGTGGTTATTCTATTTTGGGGAATAAAGAACTTATTCGTCTTAATTCTTGGACTCAGGAATTCTTATATAACTTAAGCGACACAATAAAAGCTTTTTCTATCCTTTTAGTAACTGATTTATGTATCGGATTTCATTCGCCTCATGGTTGGGAACTAATGATTGGCTCTATCTACAAAGATTTTGGATTTGCTCATAACGATCAAATTATATCTGGTCTTGTTTCCACTTTTCCAGTCATTCTAGATACAATTTTGAAATATTGGATTTTCCGTTATTTAAATCGTGTATCCCCATCGCTTGTAGTGATTTATCATTCAATTAATGACTGAAAAGAAAAAATAAAAAATATACAGACATTAATCCAATTATAATTTATAATTATAATGTTTCTTACTTTGGACATAATCAAAGCATTTAAAATCAATCGTATTTACTCTTTCTATTTCTACCCGAAGGCGGGGAGTTCCTCCCATATTCCAGTAATATTATTTCAGTTTCAGTTAAAGTAAATTTACTTCAGTCTTCAGTAAAGTAAATAGCAGAATCGTGGATAGGGAACTATACTAGCAACCTACCCAATTTATTGTAGAAATTTTCTGGATCAACGATTGGACCATGCAAACTATAAATACCTTTTCTTGGATAAAAGAACAGATTACTCGATCCATTTCCGTATCGCTCATAATATATATATTAACTCGATCATCCATTTCAAACGCATATCCCATTTTTGCACAGCAAGGTTATGAAAATCCACGAGAAGCAACTGGGCGTATTGTATGTGCCAATTGCCATTTAGCTAATAAGCCCGTGGATATTGAGGTTCCACAAGCGGTCCTTCCTAATACTGTATTTGAGGCAGTTGTTCGAATTCCTTATGATATGCAACTAAAACAAGTTCTTGCTAACGGCAAAAAGGGAGGTTTGAATGTAGGGGCTGTTCTTATTTTACCCGAGGGATTTGAATTAGCCCCACCCGATCGTATTTCTCCCGAGATGAAAGAAAAGATAGGCAATCTTTCTTTTCAGAGCTATCGCCCCAATAAAAAAAATATTCTTGTGATAGGCCCTGTTCCTGGGCAAAAATATAGTGAAATCACCTTTCCTATTCTTTCCCCAGACCCTGCTACTAAGAAAGATGTTCACTTCTTAAAATATCCGATATACGTAGGTGGTAACAGAGGAAGGGGTCAGATTTATCCTGACGGGAACAAGAGTAATAATACAGTTTATAATGCTACAGCAGCGGGTATAGTAAAGAAAATTTTACGAAAAGAAAAGGGCGGATACGAAATAACCATAGCGGATGCCTCAGATGGGCGTGAAGTGGTTGATATTATCCCTCGAGGGCCAGAACTTCTTGTTTCAGAGGGTGAATCTATCAAACTTGATCAACCATTAACGAGTAATCCTAATGTGGGTGGATTTGGTCAGGGAGATGCAGAAATAGTACTTCAAGACCCATTGCGCGTACAAGGCCTTTTGTTCTTCTTTGCATCTGTTATTTTAGCACAAATCTTTTTGGTTCTTAAAAAGAAACAGTTCGAGAAGGTTCAACTGTCCGAAATGAATTTCTAGATTCATGGATTTATCAACATCAAATTCGTAACATCACAAAAATTTTTGTTGAAAATTCTTTGACAATTTTTGATAACCAAGAAATAAATATGAAAAGGTTCTTTTTTTGTTTATACTCTTTTTCTACGTCTATGAGAAGTCCGGAATTACTTGTACTACATTCTTAGTTATAATAACTATATTGCAAAGATGATTTTTCGCCTTTTTCCAATCGAAATTGGAATGATGTCACTATTATCATATATCATATGATATTTCAATGGCATAGAGTGTATTAAAAGTTTTTTATTCGAGAATAAAATTCGAATAGATACTGG